TGACGATCTAGATTCATATCAGGATTTGTAAGTAGAAAGTCTAAGAAAAAAAGTAGAAAGAAAAAAGAGTCTTTTTTTTTTTATTGAAAGGTTGATTATCAATTGATTTTGCGATTTTTATTTGAAATAACGATTTATTTGAAATAACGAAAAGATAACTAGTAATTCGTGCCATTATCACTAAAATCTATATGCGTGTGGATATCAATATTACCTACCACTCGCACTCTGTTACAACGAGGCGATTCCAATTTAAAATCTAAACAGAAAGTGTTTGAATGAAATCAGAAGAATATGTATGCTGTATTTCGTTTCCCTGGGATTGTAGTTCAATTGGTCAGAGCACCGCCCTGTCAAGGCGGAAGCTGCGGGTTCGAGCCCCGTCAGTCCCGACAAATAACCAATAATCCAATAAAAAAAAATACATCAATTCATCTCTTCATTTTCTATAATCTGTAATAAGGGGTACAAATAGCAGAATTTCATTCCCAAAGTGGATCCTTAATATTAATATTATTTTATATAATTTATTTTCTTTATTTTCGTTTTTCATCAAAGCAAATACAAATAGGGTCATTTTCATTTCATTTCTTCAACTAGTATCGATAGAGATGGATAAAGACACATGTGGATTAGTACAATTATTGGTAGCATCATCTTCAGGATTCCAAGAGCTACCTCACTGAATTTTGCCTTTTCGATTCCTCCCGATCCGTATAATGAAATCGAATCGAGTACCCTATCTTTCCCGGTAGCACATACACAAATGGAATTCTTATTTGTACGGTACAAAATGACTTAAATTCTTTTGATAAAATCCTTTTAATCGGAAAAGTCTCTTCTTTATTCTTTTTTGGCTCTGATTTTGTGTAACCTCAATTATTTGAAACAATCTATCTCATTCAAATTGTACACTGAAGTTTTGATATATTATATGGAATATGGATCCCATTCCTAATTCAATCAAGTAAAGAGTATATTAATAAAAGAAAAATCAAATAAGGACCCTGCCTCTCTTATAGAGAGAGGAAATCGATAATCTTTTTTAAGGATTTATGCCGAAGAAAAAACAAACTATAAAAAAGTAAATTTGGTAGAATATTCGATTTTTTTTTTATACTGTACTAGGACTTATCTTTATCGCACTTTTTTTTGTTTGTTTGTAACTTATGTAAGTTTAAAGAGGATTAGATGATACTTAGTCAGATGATTGTATAAGGAAGGAGATAGTTTTATAGAAAAGAATAGAAAAGATAGAAAAGATAGAAAAGAAAGAATGGAAAAGAATGATAAATAAAGTAACAAAGTAAGAAAATTTTCGATTGGGTCAGGAATACTTTTTTGGATTTGGTATGAATAAATGATCTTTCTATGTTATACTATTCAATTCTCGACGATAAATCGATTTGAGAGTTCAGATATTGTTATTCATGATATTGATCTGATTTGATATCATCGAGATGGAATTCATCCCATTGAATTTAGAGGCGAAAGATTTATCATCTCTTATGGGATTAAATCCCGAATTATTGTGAAGTAAAGAAAAACGAAACGATGACATTATGGAAGTAAATATTCTCGCATTTATTGCTACTGCACTGTTCATTCTAGTTCCTACTGCTTTTTTACTTATAATATATGTAAAAACTGTTAGTCAAAGTGATTAATTTGAATGAAACTTGACTTCTTAGTTCTTATCAATATCAAGAATTAACGAAATAAAATGAAAATAATTCCAATTTTGTGTTTTAGCTGAAATGAGCGAACTAGAATCAGCAGGATTCTATGAGACCCGATAGTATGGTAGAAAGTAATATATTTACTACCATACTATCTATTTTTGTTATTCTAGTATACTAGAATATAAAGTGGTACTGGGCTTAATATGGATCAATCTAGAATGTCATCTTCATATATAGATAGATATCTAGACAATAGATATTAATTATCTATATGGAATGTAGATAAGGTTCAAATTGGATTTCTTTTTTTCATATGTTTGATTTGTGTTGGTTCCAATTAATAATTAATCTGGAATAGTTGAAAGGCGCCTCTTACTCTTATGATTCTAATTCCTGGATTTCTTATTATTGTCAATATGAATCCCGGAATCCATTGAAATAATCAAATCAATGAAAAGAAAAAAAAAGAATAGTCGGGGTATGTATTAATAAAAGAAAATCAAGAAATCTTTTTTTAGCATTCCATTGATTGAACAGTTGACAAATCATCCAAGGAAAGGAGTTTTTTTCAGATTTCGACGAAAAGAAAAGGATTAGTAAACCTCGCCAATTTGAAATCTTTGAATCATAATATGAAATGAGTCAAGTCAATAAAGTATAGCATAAATCGAATTTATAAATTTATAAAACGAAAATAATAAAAAAAATACTAAACTAAGTACTAAGTACGCAATATGTGACTTCTCCAAGAAAATATCTTAGTATGCGGAGTATCCCCTTAGAGAATCAGTATGTCTATTTTATTTCCCGTAGAAAATCTTAATTTAATAACTTTTAAATAACTAAAAAAAGAACTACTTTCTTTTGTCTTTGAACCAGAAAAAGGCAAACAAATAAAAAGTAAAAAAGGTCCCGCTGTTCCTTATTATCCATATATAACTCTGATAAGAGCCGGTTTATCATAATATAATAAAGAATTTAGGAAGAATTCGGTTGGAATAACTTTCCTATCATTTGTATTCTTTTTACTTTTGAAGTATGAACACTGGAATCATTAAAATATTTATTTGATTATGATTAAAAGGGTATTATTCAAATATTATTCATATCGAATCGAATAGAATTTTGAAATTGAATTCAATTATTGAATTCAATTTCAATATTTCACTATAAATTGTTCAATTTAAAATTTAAAATAGTTAAATTTAAAAGTCTTTGCGGAACGATCTATAAAAGAATTGATAGAGTTGCATTTCTCAACTCAATTAGTAGTATCCCTAGATCAATTAGTAGTATCCCTAGAGTCCACTTCTTCCCCATACTACGAGTGAAAGGGAAAATGTAAAGACTACCATCAAAGCAGCCCAAGCGAGACTTACTATATCCATGTGAATTATGTCCCCTATCTCTATGAATATGAAGGAATTTTGCTAGTATTGTTCACTTTTTTCCATTATTTTTCACTAATAATAGTGACTATTAATAATAATAGTCACTAATAATAATATTATTATCGCTGGTGCAGAGTAAAAAAAAAGATTTTGTCCAATACCATTGATAAAACAATCCAAAAAATCTAATTCAATTAATTATAAGAAGTTCTTATATGAGTGCTAGTAGAATCGGGAAAGATTAAGGGCAAATAAAATCAAAATAAGTAGCGGCGCTCTTGGAAATATCACGAGTCTTTTTCCTCCGCTGTTTCTATTGGGGACAATCTATCAGCAAACCAGAATAAGGTATTTCCCCTCTTTTGTTGATCAGGCGACACCCGGATTTGAACTGGGGAAAAAGGATTTGCAGTCCCCCGCCTTACCACTCGGCCATGTCGCCAAGGCAATAGAAAATAGAAATCAAAAATAGAAGAAAATATCCTCCCCCTTCTTTGTTTTTTCTTACTAAACTTCTTTTTTTTGCAATTGTATCTTGAATCCCATTTTTCTTAATCTGAATCCCTTTCCTAAAACTAAAATAAATCCTTCTTTTTTTGGATTGGATCCATCTCTTTGATTACTTTTCTATAGTATGTCAAAACACGCACTATCTGAATTCTTTCTCCTTTCTATTGAAAGGAAAAATTAAATGTGAATTTTCAGTGACAAAAGCCAAAATTCAGGACAAATTGGAACCGTTAACTATTGAATGAAAATTCATGAACGATTCTCGAATTTGAATCTAAAATTGTATTTCCCGAATTATAATTATATAAGAAAATCAAAATGGATATCTAACTATCCAGTATTGATTCTTTTCAATAATTCAATAAAAAAAATCAATAAAAAAAAAAGCCTTATCCATTTCAATTATAACAACAATTATGAGTATATGTAAACCCCAGAACATAAATTATTACACGTATACCGCTAATCAGATATCTTATCTGTTTATGATTCCTATAGAAAATCGATATTTTGCTAGAACACGCCATGCGCTGTACAGAATAGACCCGCAATACAAGGAAAGACATATATAGGTAGCTATAGTTCTATCCGCGTATGCTTAATAAAGCCTTCTTCTGCGCTTGAACAAACTCTATTAAAATAAAAAAAAATATCTCTGAAAAAAAAAGCAAAAAAGCTAAGTGTTAAAAAAACAATTTTATATTGTTTCTAACTATTGGATTTTTATCTCATCGAAGAGATAAAATCACGAATTATGTATTTCACTGGTATCTAATTGTATTGGAATATGTAATATCATAAATAATAGTAGAAATTGAATCCCTTTTTGTTATTCTATATAAAATAGAAAATTCCATAAGTCTAAGTTAAGTGGAATTTCTCAATTCTTTTCCAGTTGTATCTGTTGCAAATTCCAATTTGAGTAGAAAATCCAAATTCGCTTTACTTTATTCCTCCGTTCATACGTATTTCAGACATTCCATATTCATATATATTCATATATGGAGTTAGATAAAATTTTATGTGATTCTGTAAACCGAATAGCAATTCCATCAGTGCTGATCGATCCATATAATTGGATGAAAAACGATCCAATAATGGGATTTTTTTTTTCAATAAATGGGAAATTAAAAATGCTTGGGGATGGAAATGGGGGAATGTCTACAATACCTGGATTTAATCAGATACAATTTGAAGGATTTTGTAGGTTCATTGATCAGGGCTTAGCAGAAGAACTTTATAAGTTTCCAAAAATTGAAGATAGAGATCAAGAAATTGAATTTCAATTATTTGTGGAAACATATCAATTAGTAGAACCATCGATAAAAGAAAGAGATGCTATATATGAATCACTCACATATTCTTCTGAATTATATGTATCGGGGGGATTAATTTGGAAGAACAGTAGGGATATGCA